TATTCAAACTTGCTTGAACATGAATAACTCCTTTTGGTATTCTACGTGCACGCTTACGCGAACCAATACGTACATTTCTACGTGAACGGGTTCTCGGTATAGCTTTTGCCATATTGTATCATCTCATAAATATGAGTCAAAAATATATGGATATATCCATTTCATGTCAAAACAGATTCTTTATTTGTCCACTGATCCCTTATAGGGAATCTGATTATCCTTGTCTTTGTTTATGTTTCGGGTTGGAACAAATTACTCTAATGCGCCCCCGTCTGCGGATTAGTCGACATTTTTGACAAATTTTACGAACCGAAGCTCTTATTTTCATAGTTGTTATTCCTTATCTTAATTCTGAATCTACTTCATTGGTAGAAAATAAGTTTCTTGAAATTTTGCATATCGAATCGTATTGACTAAAAACCACCTAATCTTTCGAATCCTTGTTTCAGAATCGATAAATTATACGTCCTTTGGTTAAATCATAAAGACTGATTTCAATTTTGACTTTATCTCCCGGCAGTATCCGTATCAAACTACGTCGGATCTTGCCTGAAATATAACCGAGAATCACATCTTCATTCTCTAACTGAACCCGGAACATGCCGTTGGGAAGCGATTCAGTAACTAAACCCTCACAGATCCATTTTTGTTCTTTCATGCTCGGTTAAACCTCCTTGAAATATGAATTAATGAAGTAGAAACGATATTAGATAACTCATCCCCTTGCTTGTTTTTTTTACAAGTGGGAAGGGGTTTCGGATTCCATTTGGATATTAAAAGGATTACCATATATAACACAAAATTTCTCCGCCGATTCCTTCTAGTCGAGCCTCCCGGTCTGTCATTATACCTCGAGAGGTAGAAAGAATTACAATCCCTATCCCACTTAAAATTCTAGGAATTCGTTGAGAGTGAGAATAGATTCGTAGACCGGGTCGACTGATCCGTTTTAAATTTAAACAATTTCGATAGGGCCTTTTCCGATTACTTCTATATCGCAGGGTTAAAACCAAAAAATCTTTGTTTTTTTCTCGATGTTTTCTGACGTTTTCGATAAAACCTTCTTGGAAAAGTATTTTAACAATATTTTCGATAATATTAGTAGATGTTATGCGAACAACTCTTTTTTTATCCATATCAGCATTTCGTATAGAGGTTATTATCTCAGCAATAGTGTCTTTACCCATGATAAACAAAAATTATTGGTGCCTCAAAATTAGATATAATCAACATATTTTTTTTTATTGGTTTAGGAATATGAATTTTGCAAGATATATGCGTGAGACACAATCTACGAATTAATCTAGTTCTTAATCTATTTCTTTCAAATACCTCAAAGATAGCACAATCTCATTTTTTTTATAATACCTCGCGAGCTAATGAAACTATTTTAGTAAAATTGAATTGTCTCAATTCCCGGGGGATTGCACCCAAAACGCGAGTTCCTTTTGGATTTCCTTTTTGATCAATCACAACTGCAGCGTTGTCATCATATTGTATTATCATACCGTCGTCACGTTTAAGTTCTTTACGGGTACGAACAATTACAGCCCTGACTACTTCTGATTTTTCTAGGGACATATTGGGTACTGCCTCTTTGATTACAGCAACAATAACGTCACCAATATGAGCATATCGACGATTACTAGCGCCTATGATTCGAATACACATCAATTTGCGAGCGCCGCTGTTATCCGCTACATTTAAATAGGTCTGAGGTTGAATCATATCAATTTTTTAGTCTATTCTTTTAATAGAAAGGATGAAGAAAATAAAAGAAATATTGTTTGTCTAAAAAAAGAAACCGGCCATTTTGTTTCATCTCAAGACTCATTTCTGTCGGTTCTACATTTTTATCCCGAAATAATAAATTTAGTTCGTATAGGCATTTTGGATGCTGCTATTAAAGTCGCTCGTTTAGCTATATTTTCGGTTACTCCACCCATTTCATATAGTATTCGTCCCGGCTTAACAACAGCTACCCAATATTGGGGGGATCCTTTCCCCGAACCCATCCGTGTTTCAGCCGGTTTTACTGTAACTGGTTTATCTGGAAATATACGGACCCATATTTTTCCACCACGGCGTGCATTTCGTGTCATTGCGCGTCGGCCTGCTTCGATTTGTCTAGATGTGATCCAAGCAGGTTCGAGTGCTTGAAGACCATATTTACCAAAACAAATATGATTACCTCGAGAAGATCTTCCCTTCATTCTTCCTCTATGTTGTTTACGGAATCTAGTTCTTTTGGGGTTATAGTTGATGGTTGTTTCGAAATTCCATCTCTACTACAGAACTGGACGTGAGAGTTTCTTCTCATCCAGCTCCTCGCGAATAAAAGGATTCAAAATTGAATTTCAATTCATTTGAATAGATATTAGAACATTTTTATAAAAAAAGAAGTTTTTGTCTAATTTTTTAATAAATCTTTAAGTTTCTTTTGTCCTTTATCCAAGTTTACTAATTCAAAAAAAGAGAAAGTTTTCGCGGGCGAATATTT